AAATCAAAAAGAAGAATCTATTCGAGGAGGAAATGAGAGATCTTTTGTTCCACCACAGAGAATTATTTGGTTCTTGTATCCCAAATAATTTCCCTGATACATCAGAACGATCATTTACGGGATTTAATGACAGATTCATTCTTTTCTTTTAACTATAGGGTCCTGGTCATTTGATTTGGTAATAAAGATAATAACGAATAGAAAGGAATTAATGACTTGGACTGGGTATTAACGGTCAATCTCCGGTAGAAGGTTCCGTCGGAACAATTATTTATTTCAGGTACCTCTTAAATAAAAAAAAAAAAAGAGAGAAAATGTGGGGAGAAATGACAAGAAGATATTGGAACATGAATTTTGAAGAGATGATGAAAGCAGGAGTTCATTTTGGCCATGGTACTAGGAAATGGAATCCTAGAATGGCACCTTACATCTCTTCAAAGCGTAAAGGTATTCATATTACAAATCTTACTCGAACTGCTCGTTTTTTGTCAGAAGCCTGTGATTTAGTTTTTGATGCAGCAAGTATTGGAAAACACTTCTTAATAGTTGGTACCAAAAATAAAGCAGCCAATTCAGTAGCATCAGCTGCAATAAGGGCTCGGTGTCATTATGTTAATAAAAAATGGCTCGGTGGTATGTTAACGAATTGGTCCACTACAGAAATGAGACTTCATAGGTTCAGGAACTTGAGATCGGAACAAAATACGGGGAAACTCAACTGTCTCCCGAAAAGAGATGTAGCAATGTTGAAGAGGCAATTATCTCACTTGCAAACCTATCTGGGCGGGATCAAATATATGACGGGGTTACCCGATATTGTAATCATCGTTGATCAGCAAGAAGAATATACGGCTCTTCGAGAATGTCTCACTTTGGGGATTCCAACAATTTGTTTAATCGATACAAATTGTGACCCGGATCTCGCAAATATTCCGATTCCAGCGAACGATGACGCTATAGCTTCAATCCGATTGATTCTTAACAAATTAGTATCCGCAATTTGTGAGGGCGGTTCTAGCTATATAAGAAATTGTTGATTAATAATAGGATAAGTCAATGACTTTGGAAACTCCATAAATTGATTGAATCGGTTACTATCCCTGAGTCTCAAAAAAGAGATCAAAATCACTGGGGATATTATGTGATCACTTGGGATCCGAAATATACGATTGATTCAAAGTAGACGAGTTGAGAAAGAGATACGAGATGGCTGAATCAAAATAATTCCTTTTTAAGTTCTATTTATGTCAGAGGGCAATATGAATGTTTTACCCTGTTCCATCAACTCACTAAAAGTGTTATACGATATATCCGATGTGGAAGTAGGCCAACATTTTTATTGGCAAATAGGGGGTTTCCAAGTCCATGCCCAAGTACTTATCACTTCTTGGGTTGTAATTGCTATCTTATTAGGTTCAGCCACTATAGCTGTTCGGAATCCACAAACCATTCCAACCGACGGTCAGAATTTCTTCGAATATGTCCTCGAATTCATTCGAGACTTGAGCAAAACTCAGATTGGAGAAGAATATGGTCCTTGGGTTCCCTTTATTGGAACTATGTTCCTATTTATTTTTGTTTCTAACTGGTCAGGTGCCCTTTTACCCCGGAAAATCATACAGTTACCGCATGGAGAGTTAGCTGCACCCACGAATGATATAAATACTACTGTTGCTTTAGCTTTACCTACGTCAGTGGCATATTTCTATGCGGGTCTTACCAAAAAAGGATTGGGTTATTTCGGTAAATACATTCAACCAACTCCAATACTTTTACCAATTAACATCCTAGAAGATTTCACAAAACCCTTATCACTTAGTTTTCGACTTTTCGGGAATATATTAGCGGATGAATTAGTAGTTGTTGTTCTTGTTTCTTTAGTACCTTCGGTGGTTCCTATACCTGTCATGTTCCTTGGATTATTCACAAGCGGGATTCAGGCTCTTATTTTTGCAACTTTAGCCGCAGCTTATATAGGTGAATCCATGGAGGGTCATCATTGACTAGCTTCCGAAATGGTCTTAAAAAAAAGCTTATCCCAACTCATACCGGTATATACGATCTAGAATAGGAGCAAAAAAAAAATGTATGATATTAGAGAATTAAAAAAAAGTAAGGGGGGTCGAGCTGGGTATATGTAGGGGCTCTAAGCCAATCCCTGTATATGTTTCGAAGAATGATTCTAGAATCCAGTTCAATAGAAGATACGGATGGTTTACGTTATTAAAGAAACAGTGTATATGTGATATTAGATATTCACTAGTTATATATGGGCTATCCATATATATTATTTCCCATCCCACTGAATTTAGACGGATTCCAATGCAAGCCCTTCCGTTTTATCTGTGACTGTGGATTGAATGAATAAACAAATGAAGTCAAGCATGCATATAGAAGAGAAAGAGCGAAGAATTGAAAGAATGGAATGGTTCGGAACAAAGAAATGGAAGAATTGGAACCATATAGATTTACAAAGACTCCACGGATAGGAACTAAAAACGAGATATCGAAGTAGCTCTGATGATTCAGTAATATTATTATTTCAATTCAGAGTTCTTAGTTCTTTTTTTGTTTTTCGGATAGATCTTAAGTGATGGAATAATGAAGTAATAATTCATCGGTTGATTGTATCATTAACCATTTCTTTTTTTTGGTGCGAGGAACTTAATATGAATCCATTGATTTCTGCCGCTTCTGTTATTGCTGCTGGATTGGCTGTGGGACTTGCTTCTATTGGACCTGGAGTTGGTCAAGGTACTGCTGCGGGCCAAGCCGTAGAAGGTATCGCGAGACAGCCAGAAGCAGAGGGTAAAATACGAGGTACTTTATTGCTTAGTCTGGCTTTTATGGAAGCTTTAACGATTTACGGACTGGTCGTGGCATTAGCGCTTTTATTTGCGAATCCTTTTGTTTAATCCTATAAATGTGAAAAATAAATACTTATTTTCTTTTCCTATTTTATTGCCGCGGGCTTGCCTTGCCGAATTATATCCAAACTTCACTCCTACAATCACTTCTTCGTTGAGACAATACCCCCGGGATGGAGTGATTTGAGGATGAGGAATTAGCATAGCAGACCCACTTGCTTTCTTCCCTTCCGTTCTTAATGGAAACTCTTTTTGACTTTTAGGAAGTGTTGCAACAAACGAGGTATTTCGTAATTGACATGAAACCTGGGACTAAATAAATAGATTATTGAGAATTTCCATGGAAATAATAATAAAGAAAAATATTTATTAAAATGAATCTATTCATATTTATAATAAGGAAATTAATAAAAAGAAATCAATCCAAAACAAAGGGGGCGAAGTGATACAAAAAGAACTCTGTTCCATTTTGTTGGTCCTATCTATAAGAGAAAAGCATATGAAAGATGTAACCGATTCTTTCGTTTCCTTTGGTCACTGGCCATCCGCTGGGAGTTTCGGGTTTAATACCGATATTTTAGCAACAAATCTAATAAATCTAAGTGTAGTGCTTGGTGTATTGATCTTTTTTGGAAAGGGAGTGTGTGCGAGTTGTGTATTTCAAGAATAGGCTGGATCCAACCGGCTGCACTTTCCTTTTTTTTTTTTTGAATGGGAAAGTTATAAATAGGAAAGAAAGGTGCACGATCTCGACGAATTACTTCTGAATAAATTCAGAAATCATATGTAAGAACCATAGCATTTCGTAACTTATTGGTAAATCAACTTTGATTCTCTATCAGCCAATAATGTGGGACCTTTAACATGGTTAAAGCGAAACCGTTTGAAGTCCAGGCACAACATGGTACTCTTTCTACCACTACGTTAGTACGGAGATGGTTTCGAAAAAATGAATAGTTGGCAATTTATCCGATATAGAACACTCATATCGATAAAATGATTTGAACCATTTACTGTAAAAATAGGTGTCTCGCCCTTTTTTATCCAATGTTGAATCGATGACCTATGTCTAAAATAAGAAGAATTTTTTGGATTTGAAGAAAACAAAAAAAAAAAGAAACAACTTTGCTGACAATGACAGATTTTTTGTCGGGTCGGAAGAGTCCTCCGAATATTCTGGTCTCGTATCAGTTTTGATATCTTGGAATACGAACAGAGAAGAGAGGGTAGGCTCATTACATTAAAATAGATGGAATGACCCATTAAGTAACTGAGTGTGAGAGCCAAATGAATCGAAAGATTCATGTTTGGTTCGGGAAGAGATCATGGAAGTGAAGTTGTGAAATGAATGGGAAGATAATCTACTTTCATTAAGTGATTTATTAGATAATCGAAAACAGAGGATCTTGAGTACTATTCGAAATTCAGAAGAACTACGTGAAGGAGCCATTGAGCAGCTCGAAAAAGCCCGGGCTCGCTTACGGAAAGTGGAAATAGAAGCAGATGAGTTTCGAGTGAATGGATACTCTGAGATAGAACGAGAAAAATGGAATTTGATTAATGCCACTTATGAGAATTTGGAACGATTAGAAAATTACAAAAATGAAACCATTCATTTTGAACAACAAAGAGCAATTAATCAGGTGCGACAACGAGTTTTTCAACAAGCCTTACAAGGAGCTCTAGGAACTCTGAATAGTTGTTCAAACAGCGAGTTACATTTACGCACCATCGGTGCTAATATTGGCATGCTCGGGGCCATGAAAGAAGTAACTGATTAGCCCTTCTACTGTAGGCATTATTTTTTTTTTTTTTTTTTTTTTTTTGTTTCCGAAAAAGAATTAAGAGACACTAATGGTAACCATTCGAGCCGACGAAATTAGTAATATTATCCGTGAACGTATTGAACAATATAATAGAGAAGTCAAGATTGTGAATACCGGCACAGTACTTCAGGTAGGCGACGGCATTGCTCGTATTCATGGTCTTGATGAAGTAATGGCAGGGGAATTAGTAGAATTTGAAGAGGGTACAATAGGCATTGCTCTGAATTTGGAATCAAATAATGTTGGCGTTGTATTAATGGGTGACGGTTTGATGATACAAGAGGGAAGTTCTGTAAAAGCAACAGGA